GAATATTCATATTTTTTTGAATTTGTTTGTTTTCTCGATTGTATTCTTTCTTTTTTCAACACTAATATTGACAACAGTGTATCAAACAAATATAATCCGATCGTGAATAAATGGATCGATTTATTCATCTTACATAGGTTTTTTTTACTTCAGCAAATGGTGGATTCGTTGGATTTTCTTTGATACAAACAAGAAGTTCTTTTTTGATTCAAAGGTAAATAGAAATAAGAAAAAAAATAACATATAAAATGATTTATAACATAGTAGTAGTAGACAAAGAAGTGGTCTATTATTTTTAATTATCATTTTTGATTTCATTTTTTATTTGAGAAAATTTCTTGTATTTTCATTTGTATGTTCAGAATTGATTCGCCTTCAAGATTTTTTCTTTTTTTCTTTCTATTTTTCCATTTTCATGTAATATTTTATTAGACAATTCAATCCCCTTTTTTTTATTGCGATTGGATATACACATCCTATTTTTTTTTCATTTTATTTTATTAGGGTTGCTAACTCAATGGTAGAGTACTCGGCTTTTAAGCGCGACTCCATTTTTTACACATTTCTATGAACTAATTGGTTCATCCATACCATCGGTAGGGTTTGTAAGACCACGACTGATCCAGAAAGGAATGAATGGAAAAAGCAGCATGTCGTATCAATGGCGAATTCTAAAAATATTTCATTCGTATTGGACCCGGCCTAAATTTTTGTTTGAATTCTTGGCTCGGAACAAACGAATTCAGTTGGGTTGAATTAATAAAGGGATAGAGCTTGGCTGCTCCAATTATAGGAAAACAAAAAGCAACGAGCTTTCATTTTTAATTTGAATGATTACCACATCTAATTCTACGTTAAAAAGAGATTAGTGCTTGCTGTGGAAAAAGTTTTTCCCACGAACGGATTATGGATTTTTGTTATGAGTCCTAACTATTAGCTATTCTCCATTATGTTATGGGGTAGCGATAAATGTGTAGAAGAAAGAGTTTATTGATAAAGATATTTTTTTCCAAAATCAAAAGAGCGATTGGGCAAAAAAATAAAGGATTTCTAACTAGCTTGTTGTCCTAGAACAATTAGATGGAACAAGCGAGGAGAGATAGTCCATTGATGAGTTTTACTTGTTTTCTAGGTATCTATTCCTATTCGTTTTTTATTTGAATTCGAATACTAATATATAATAGAGTACCTTGTTTTGACTGTATCGCACTATGTATCATTTGATAATCCAATGAATCTCTGATCCTTTGACCAAATAGAATTTCTAAAATGAAGGAATATCAAGTATATTTAGAACGAGATAGATCTCGCCAACAGGATTTCCTATACCCACTTATTTTTCGGGAGTATATTTATGGACTTGCTTATAGTCATGATTTTAATAGATCCATTTTTGTGGAAAATGTAGGTTATGACAATAAATCTAGTTTACTAATTGTAAAACGTTTCATTACTCGAATGTATCAACAGAATCATTTGATCATTTCTGCTAATGATTCTAAAAAAAATCCATTTTTGGGGTATAATAAGAATTTTGATTCTCAAATAATATCAGACGGTTTTGCCGTCGTCGTGGAAATTCCATTTTTCCTACAATTAAGCTCTTCCTTAGAGGAGGCAGAAATCGTAAAATCTTATCATAATTTGCGATCAATTCATTCCATTTTTCCTTTTTTGGAGGATAAAATTACATATTTAAATTATGTGTCAGATATACGAATACCCTATCCTATCCATCTGGAAATCTTAGTTCAAATCCTTCGATATTGGGTGAAAGATGCCTCTTTTTTTCATTTATTACGGTTTTTTCTTTATAATTTTTGTAATAGGAATAGTCTTATTACTCCAAAAAAATCGATTTCTACTTTTTCAAAAAGTAATCCAAGATTATTCTTGTTCCTCTATAATTTTTATGTATGTGAATATGAATCTATCTTCCTTTTTCTACGTAACCAATCCTCTCATTTACGATTAAAATCTTTTAGCGTTTTTTTTGAGCGAAACTTTTTTTATGCAAAAATAGAACATCTTGTAGAAGTTTTTCCTAAGGATTTTTCGTCTACCTTAACATTCTTCAAGGATCCTTTCATTCATTATGTTAGATATCAAGGAAAATCCATTCTGGCTTCAAAGAATGCGCCTCTTTTGATGAATAAATGGAAACACTATTTTATCCATTTATGGCAATGTTTTTTTGATGTTTGGTCTCAACCAGGAACGATCCATATAAACCAATTATCCGAACATTCATTTCACTTTTTAGGCTATTTTTCAAATGTGCGGCTAAATCGTTCAGTGGTACGGAGTCAAATGCTGCAAAATACATTTCTAATCGAAATTGGTATCAAAAAGCTTGATATAATAGTTCCAATTATTCCTCTAATTAAATCATTGGCTAAAGCGAAATTTTGTAATGTATTAGGGCATCCCATTAGTAAGTCGGTCTGGGCCGATTCATCCGATTTTGAGATTATTGACCGATTTTTGCGAATATGCAGAA